TTAAGAATAAGCTAAGTTAAGCTTTTGGGCTCATACCTCAAATATAAAGATATCCTTTTTCTTAATAAAGTGCCTGATAAAAAGGATTATTCTGATAGGATAAATTATGTAAATTTTTACCTTTATTATATTTTTTAGAATCAAACTAAACCTAGTAATATCAAAAATTACTGTGCATCTTACACTAAAATATAAAAAAGAATTTAAATTTCTTTTAAAATAATTATTTTATTTTAAATTTTTTTTTTTATAAACTCTAATAAAATATTTTTTATTTTTATTTTATTTTTTAGAACTTTAATTTCTATTTCTTCTAATACTTGATTAGGATGTTGAGTAGGATTAGAAATTAATCTTTTAAGATTTATCCCCCTAATTTCTAATACAAAAAACCTTCTTCATACAGAAGCCTCATTAAAATATTTTTTAACTCAATCTATTGCTTCAATTAATTTTTTATTTTCCATTTTATTAAAAATAATTTTATTTAAAAATTTTGAAATAAATAATTTTTTATCCATCATAATTAATTCTTCCTTATTAATAAAAATAGGTTCTGCACCTTTTTATTTTTGATTTCCAAATGTTATAGAAGGATTATCTTGAATAAATTGTTTTATTCTTATAACATGACAAAAAATTTCCCCTATAATTCTTCTTTCTTATTACATAAATAATAATTTTATTTTATTTATTATAATTTTAAATGTTATAATTGGAGCTATTAGAGGATTTAATCAAACTTCAATTCGTAAATTAATAGCTTTTTCATCAATTAATAATTTAGGATGATTAATAGCAAGTATTATAATTAGAGAAAATATTTGATTAATATATTTTTCAATTTATACTTTAATAAATTTTATTATATGTTTTTTATTTTCTATATTAAATATTTTTTATATTAATCAAATTATAAATTTTAATTTAATACCTTTTATTAAAATTTCTCTATTAATTAATTTTTTTTCATTAGGTGGACTTCCACCATTTTTAGGATTTTTTCCTAAATGAATTATTATTAATTTTCTTATTATAAATAATAGATTTATTATTACCTTTATTTTTGTTATATCTAGTCTTATTATATTATTTTTTTATATTCGAATTGTTTATTTATCTTTAATATTAAACTTTTTTAAATTAAAATGATTTAAAATTAAAATTAAAAATAAATTATTTTTAATAATTAATTTTTTTTCATTTATTTCTTTATCTGGTTTAATTCTTAATACTTTTATATTTTTTTAAGGTTTTAAGTTAAATTAAACTAATAGTCTTCAAAATTATTTATAAAGAAATTCTTTAAGCCTTAGTAATTATTACACCTTAAAATTTGCAATTTTATATCATAAATGAATATAAGACTTAATAAAAGAGATTTTTCTCGTTAATAAATTTACAGTTTATCGCTTACACCTCAGCCATTTTATTTGCGAAAATGACTTTATTCAACAAATCATAAGGATATTGGAACTTTATATTTTATTTTTGGAATCTGATCTGGAATAGTAGGAACATCTTTAAGTTTATTAATTCGAACAGAATTAGGAAATCCTGGATCTTTAATTGGAGATGATCAAATTTATAATACTATTGTTACAGCTCATGCTTTTATTATAATTTTTTTTATAGTAATACCTATTATAATTGGAGGATTTGGAAATTGATTAGTACCCTTAATATTAGGAGCCCCTGACATAGCTTTCCCCCGTATAAATAATATAAGTTTTTGATTACTTCCTCCTTCATTAACTTTATTAATTTCGAGAAGAATCGTTGAAAATGGAGCAGGAACAGGATGAACAGTTTACCCCCCACTTTCTTCTAATATTGCTCATAGAGGTTCATCAGTAGATTTAGCTATTTTTTCCCTTCATTTAGCTGGAATTTCTTCTATTTTAGGTGCTATTAATTTTATTACTACTATTATCAATATACGTATTAATAATATATCATTTGATCAAATACCTTTATTTGTTTGAGCTGTAGGAATTACAGCATTACTTTTACTTCTTTCACTCCCAGTTCTTGCTGGAGCTATTACTATATTGTTAACAGATCGAAATCTAAATACTTCATTTTTTGACCCTGCAGGAGGAGGAGACCCAATTTTATATCAACATTTATTTTGATTTTTTGGACATCCAGAAGTTTATATTTTAATTTTACCTGGATTTGGTATAATTTCTCATATTATTTCCCAAGAAAGAGGGAAAAAGGAAACTTTTGGTTCATTAGGAATAATTTATGCAATAATGGCTATTGGTTTACTAGGATTTATTGTTTGAGCTCATCATATATTTACAGTTGGTATAGATATTGATACGCGAGCTTACTTCACTTCTGCAACTATAATTATTGCTGTTCCTACAGGAATTAAAATTTTTAGCTGATTAGCAACACTTTATGGAACACAAATTAATTATAGCCCCTCTATATTATGAAGTTTAGGATTTGTTTTCTTATTCACCGTTGGTGGATTAACTGGAGTTATTTTAGCTAATTCTTCTATTGATATTATTCTCCATGATACATATTATGTAGTAGCACATTTTCATTATGTCTTATCCATAGGAGCTGTTTTTGCTATTTTAGGAGGATTTATTCATTGATATCCTTTATTTACTGGACTTTCTTTAAATAATTATTTTTTAAAAATTCAATTTATCACAATATTTATTGGAGTAAATTTAACATTTTTTCCTCAACATTTTTTAGGTTTAGCTGGTATACCTCGACGTTACTCAGATTATCCAGATAATTATCTTTCTTGAAATATTGTTTCATCTTTAGGATCTTATATTTCATTAATTGCTACAATTATAATAATAATAATTATTTGAGAATCAATAATTAATCAACGAATAGTTATTTTTTCATTAAATATACCTTCTTCTATTGAATGATATCAAAATCTTCCCCCTGCTGAACATTCTTATAATGAATTACCTATTATAAGTATTTTCTAATATGGCAGATAATATGTAATGGATTTAAACCCCATTTATAAAGGTTTTCCTTTTTTTAGAAGTGGCAACTTGATCTAATTTAAATTTACAAAATGGAGCTTCTCCTTTAATAGAACAAATAATTTTTTTTCATGATCATACTTTAATTATTTTATTAATAATTACTATTTTAGTTATATATTTAATAATAAACTTATTTTTTAATAAATTTATTAATCGATTTCTTTTAGAAGGACAAATAATTGAATTAATTTGAACTATTCTTCCAGCTATTACTTTAATTTTTATTGCTTTACCATCTTTACGTTTATTATATCTTTTAGATGAATTAAATAATCCTTTAATTACTTTAAAATCAATTGGACATCAATGATATTGAAGTTATGAATATTCTGATTTTAATAATATTGAATTTGATTCTTATATAATCAATGAACCTGATTCTATTAATAATTTCCGACTCTTAGATGTAGATAATCGAATTGTTCTTCCTATAAATAACCAAATTCGAATTTTAGTAACAGCTACAGATGTAATCCATTCTTGAACTATTCCTTCATTAGGAGTAAAAGTAGATGCTAATCCTGGACGATTAAATCAAACTAATTTTTTTATTAACCGTCCAGGAATCTTCTTTGGTCAATGTTCAGAAATTTGTGGAGCAAATCATAGATTTATACCTATTGTTATTGAAAGTGTTTCAATAAAAAATTTTATTCACTGAATTAATAATTATTCATCATTAGATGACTGAAAGCAAGTATTGGTCTCTTAAACCATCTTATAGTAAATTAGCAATTACTTCTAATGAAAAGAATTAGTTAAATTATAACATTAGTATGTCAAACTTAAATTATTATACAAATAATATTCTTTTATTCCTCAAATAATACCTATTAATTGAATCTTTTATTTTTTTTTTTTTCTTAGTATCTTTTTACTATTTAATATAATAAATTATTATATTTATTATAATTTTAATTTTAAATCTAATAAAATCAATAAAATTATAAAAAATCCTTTAAATTGAAAATGATAAATAACTTATTTTCTATTTTTGATCCTTCAACAAATATTTTTAACTTATCAATTAATTGATTAAGAACTTTTATCGGATTAATATTTTTACCTTTCTCATTTTGATTAATTCCTAATCGTCATTTTATTCTATGAAAATTTATTATTAATAAACTCCATAATGAATTTAAAATTTTACTTAATATTAATAATAATAAAGGATCAACTTTTATTTTTATTTCTCTTTTTTCATTTATTTTATTTAATAATTTTTTAGGTTTATTCCCATATATTTTTACAAGAACTAGTCATTTATCTATTTCATTAACTATCTCTCTTTCCTTATGATTAACATTTATATTATATGGTTGAATTAATAATACTAACCATATATTTATTCATATAATTCCTCAAGGAACTCCTTCTATTTTAATACCTTTTATAGTATTAATTGAAACTATTAGTAATATTATTCGCCCAGGAACTTTAGCTATTCGACTAACAGCTAATATAATTGCTGGACATTTATTATTAACTTTACTTAGAAATACTGGGAATATTATTAGAACTTATTTCTTAATTTTTTTAATTATTGTCCAAATTATTTTATTAATATTAGAAAGAGCTGTAGCTATTATTCAATCATATGTTATTACTATTTTAAGAACTCTTTATTCTAGAGAAACTAATTAATAATGTCAAATAATCACCATAATCACCCATATCACTTAGTAGATTACAGCCCTTGACCTTTAACTGGAGCTATTGGAACAATAACTTTAGTAACAGGAATAGTAAAATGATTTCATAATTTTAGTATAAATTTATTAATTTTAGGTTATATTATTGTTATCTTAACAATATATCAATGATGACGAGACGTTTGTCGAGAAGGAACCTTTCAAGGTAAACACACTATTTTAGTTTCCAAAGGACTTCGTTGAGGAATAATTTTATTTATTATTTCAGAAATTTTTTTTTTTGTTTCATTTTTTTGAGCATTTTTTCATAGTAGTCTTGCCCCTAATATTGAATTAGGGACTATATGACCACCAATAAGAATTACTCCATTTAATCCATTCCAAATTCCTTTATTAAATACAATTATTTTAATTACTTCAGGATTAACTGTAACATGAGCACATCATTCTTTAATAAATAATAATTTTTCACAAACATCTCAAAGTCTTTTCTTAACTATTACTTTAGGATTTTATTTCTCTATTCTTCAAGCTTATGAATATTATGAAGCACCTTTTACTATTTCAGATAGAGTTTATGGATCAACATTTTTTATAGCAACAGGTTTCCATGGTCTTCATGTTATTATTGGAACAATCTTTTTATTAACTTGTTTCATTCGATTATTAAATAATCATTTTTCTAGAACTCATCATTTTGGATTCGAAGCAGCAGCCTGATATTGACATTTTGTAGATGTAGTATGACTTTTCCTCTATATTTCTATTTATTGATGAGGTAATTAATTATTTATATAATATATTTAGTATATTTGACTTCCAATCAAAAAGTTTAATTTAATTTAATATAAATAATTAAAATTATAATAACTATGTCATTAATTTTTATTTTTTTATCAAATATTTTTATTTTAATTTCATCAATTATCTCAAAAAAAACAAATCTTGACCGAGAAAAATGTTCACCTTTTGAATGTGGGTTTGATCCAAAATCCTTACCCCGTATTCCTTTTTCCCTCCATTTTTTTTTAATTACTGTAATTTTTTTAATTTTTGATGTTGAAATTGCTTTAATTTTCCCCATTATTCCTTCTTTTTATTTAACAAATATTTTTATTTGATTTAAAACGTCAAGTTTTTTTATTATTATATTATTAATTGGACTTTATCATGAATGAAATCAAAAAATATTAAATTGAACAAATTAATTTAGGATAATAGTTTAAAAAAAACATTTGATTTGCAATCAAAAAATATTAATTTTTTAATTTTTCTTAAATAAGAAGCAATTCATGCATTTAATTTCGACTTAAAAGATAGAGTAACTCACTCCTTATTTATTAATTGAAACCAAAAAGAGGTATACCACTGTTAATGGTATCATTGAATATTTAATTCCAATTAAAGAAATATTTTATATTAAGCTGCTAACTTAATTTTTAGTGGTTAATTTCCATTAATATTTCTATTTATATAGTTTAAAAAAAACTTTACATTTTCATTGTAAAAATAAAATTATATATTTTTATAAATATACCTAAAGATAAATTATCACCTTAATATCTTCAATATTATACTCTAAAATTTGAGCTATTTAAGTAAATTATTCTATATATAAATATTGTTATAAATATTATTCATAATACAAATCTATATAAATAAATTTTAAAATTATTTATTATTAAAATATTAAAAATAATTGAATAATTTTTAATAATTCTAAATAAACCTTGACCTCTATATAATTCTCTTCACCCTAAATCAATAGTTTTTATTAAATTTTGTCCTAACTTTAAAAAATTATAATTAATCCCATATGTAAATAAATTTGGCATAAATCATATTAAACCTAAAAAACTTCTAAATTTATAAGTTAATATAAATTTATTTAAAGAAAATAAATTTATCATTCTAATTAATCACCCAAAGATTCCCCCTATAATTCTCACATAAATTACCATTATTTTTATAGAAAAAGGTAAAAAAATTATATAAGGATATCTAAAAATTAATCAACTTAATATTCTTCCTGAAATTACTCTTATAAATAATAACAAAGTTATTCTTTTTAATATAACATAATCTTCATCAAATAAATTATAAACTCTTAATAAATTAAATTCATTTACTATTAAATATATTAATAAACGAATAGTATAAAATATTGTTAATCCAGTAGAAAAATAATATAAGAAAAATACAATTAAATTTAAATTTCTTATTCTAACTATTTCTAAAACTAAATCCTTAGAATAAAACCCAGCTAAAAAAGGAATTCCACATAAAGCTAAATTTGAAATATTTAAACAAAGTGAAGTTATAGGAATATATAATCTTAACCCTCCTATATATCGAATATCTTGATTATCATTAAGTATATGAATTACTATTCCAGCACATATAAATAATAATGCTTTAAATATTGCATGAGTGAGTAAATGAAAAAATGCTAAATCATAAAAACCTATTCTTAAAATTCTTATTATTAAACCTAATTGTCTTAATGTTGATAAAGCAATAATCTTTTTTAAATCAAATTCATAAGTAGCTGAAATTCCAGCTATAAATATTGTTAATCCTGAAATTAATAAAAGTATTTTTAAAAATTCAGTACCAACTAATAAATTATTAAATCGAATTAATAAATAAACCCCTGCAGTTACTAATGTTGAAGAATGAACTAAAGCAGAGACAGGAGTTGGAGCAGCCATAGCTGCAGGCAATCAAGCTCTAAAAGGAATTTGAGCTCTTTTAGTTATAGCACCTAAAATAATTAATCCTCTAATAACCTGTATTCTAAAATCAGTTTTTATTAAATCCAAGTAAAAAATAAAATTCCAACTCCCATAATTTAATATTCAAGCAATAACCATTAATAATAGTACATCACCAACACGATTAGAAAGAACAGTTAATATTCCTGCATTATAAGACTTTACATTCTGATAATAAATTACTAAACCATATGATACCAACCCTAAACCATCTCAACCTAAAAAAATTCTAATAATATTTGGTCTTAAAATTAATAATATTATTGACAATACAAATAAAAGAACTAAAATAATAAATCGACTTAAATTTAATTCAGATCTTATATATCTTTTTCTATAATAAATAACTGAAGATGAAATTAAAGAAACAAATATTATAAAAAGTAAAGATATTCAATCTAATAAAATAGAAATTACAATATTTATTGAATTAAAAGAAAAAATTTCTCATTCCAAAAAAACAACTATATTATTTATTAAAAAATAAATTATAGATACTATATTAATTAATATAAATATAAATAAAAAAAAAAATCTAATAAAACAAATTGAATTATTATTTTTGATAACCTAAAATGGATACCCATATATTTGACTCCACAAATCAATATTTTATTTAAATTATTTAAGTAAAATCAAATTCTATAATCAAATTTTAAAATAAAAATATTTAAAGGAAATCAATGTAAAAATAATAATAAATATTCACGTGATACCCCTATATAAAATCTATATAAACTTATATTAAAAGACCCATGTTGAGAATAAGCAAATAAATATAAACTATATCCAGCACTAAAAAATGAAATTAATATCAATATTAATATAGTAATTCAAGATCATCTTACTAATCTATTAATTAATTCAACTTCCCCTAAAAAATTTATGGAAGGAGGAGCTGCTATATTCCCAATTATAAATAAAAATCACCATAAACTTATTGAAGGTATAAATCTTATTAAACCTTTATTTATAAATAATCTTCGTCTACCTAAACGCTCATAATTAATATTTGATAAACAAAATATTCCCGATGAACATAAACCATGACCAATTATTAAAACATAAGATCCAAAAAATCCTCAATAATTTATTGTTATAATTCCCCCAATTACTAAACCTATATGAGCTACAGAAGAATAAGCAATTAATGATTTTATATCAACCTGACAAAAACATTTTAAACTAATAAAAAATCCCCCAACTAATCTAATTACTACCCAAATATACCCTATTCTTAAAGTTATTTTTTGAAAAATAATTATAACTCGTAATAAACCATAACCTCCTAATTTTAACATAATCCCAGCTAAAATTATTGAACCAGAAATAGGAGCTTCAACATGAGCTTTTGGTAATCATAAATGAACAAAATATATAGGTATTTTAACAAAAAAAGCTAAAATTATAGATATATATAAAATTAAAGAATTTCTTTCATAAAATTTATATATATAAATTATTATTCTATTTATATTATTAAAAATAAAAAATAAACCTAATAATAAAGGTAAAGAAACAAATAAAGTATAAAATAATAAATATAATCTTGCTTGAATTCGCTCTGGTTGATAACCTCAACCTAAAATTAAAATTAAAGTAGGAATTAATCTCCCCTCAAAAAATAAATAAAATATCAAAATATTTATTATTCTAAATGTTAAATATAATATAATTAATAAAAATAATACATTTATTAAAAATAAATTAAAATAATAATTTGTTTTAAATAAATTTTCTCTTGCTATAATTATTAATGAACAAATTCAAATTCTTAATATAATTAACCCAAAAGAAATTATATCACATCCTATTATATATCTTAAATTACAAAAATTTATTATATTTATAGTTAAATTTATAAATAAAAATATTATTATAAATATTATTATTTGAACCAATCAAAATATATTTTTTAAAAAACATAAAGGTATTATAAACAACATAAAAAAAAAAATTTTTATCATAATAAATTATATCTTTGAAAATAATCATTCCCATAAGTTCGAATTATAGAAACTAAAATTGATAAACCTAAAGCCCCCTCACAGACTGAAAATACTAAAAAAACTATTAATATATATATATCATAACTATATATTAATAAATAAGATATTATTAAAAAATAAATTCTTAAAACAATAAATTCTAAACTTAATAAAACAATTAATAAATGTTTATGCTTTCTAACAAAAATTATATTCCCTAAAAAAAATATACTCAAAATTACAATTTTTATCATTAGTTTGTTTTTATAGTTTAATTTAAAACATTGGTCTTGTAAACCAAAAATAATTTATTTATTTAAAAACTTCAAAGAAAAGATATTTATCTTATCAATAATCTCCAAAATTATTATTTTTATTAAACTACTCTTTGAAATTTTAGAATTATTTATTTCTTTACTTATAATCTCTATTTCATTTTTTATATTTTTTATTTCCCATCCATTAGCTATAGGATTATTAATTTTATGTCAAACCTTATTATTATCTTTACTTTTAGGTATTTTTATTAATACTTACTGATTTTCTTATATTTTATTTTTAATTTTCTTAGGTGGTTTATTAGTCTTATTTATTTATGTTTCAAGAATTGCTTCTAATGAAATAATAAATTTTTCATTAAAAATAAAAATTAATTCAATAATTTTTTTTATAATCTTTTTTTTAGTATTTTTCACAATTTATTTTAATTCACTATTTAAAAATTTCCCTCTAAATAATGAAATAAATAATTTTAACCAATATTTTTTATTTATAAATGAAAATAAAATTAATTTAACTAAATTATATAATAGTCAAACTTTTATATTAATTTCTATACTTATTATTTATTTATTTATTACTTTAATTGCAGTAATTAAAATTACTAATATTTTTTTTGGGCCATTACGATCTTTCAACTAATGATAAATAAATTTCTACCTTTTCGAAAAACTCATCCTTTATTAAAAATCTTAAATAATCTTTTAATTGATTTACCTACCCCTTCAAATATTTCAGCTTGATGAAATTTTGGATCATTATTAGCTTTATGTCTAATTATTCAAATTGTAACAGGATTATTTTTAACCATATATTATTATGCTAATATTGAATTAGCCTTTTATAGAGTAAACTACATTTGTCGAAATGTAAATTATGGTTGACTTATTCGTACTATTCATGCTAATGGTGCCTCTTTTTTTTTTATTTGCATCTATATCCATATTGGACGAGGAATTTATTATGAATCTTTTAATTTTTTTTATACCTGAATAGTGGGTATTATTATTTTATTTTTATTAATAATAACTGCATTTATAGGTTATGTTCTTCCCTGAGGTCAAATATCATTTTGAGGAGCAACAGTAATTACCAATCTTCTATCTGCAATTCCTTATCTTGGGACAACTCTTTTAAATTGAATCTGAGGTGGATTTGCTGTTGATAATCCTACCTTAACTCGATTTTATACATTCCATTTCTTAATACCATTTATTATTTTAGCAATAACTATAATTCATTTAATATTTTTACATCAAACAGGATCTAATAATCCTTTAGGAATTAATAGAAATTTAGATAAAATTCCTTTCCACCCATATTTTACTTTTAAGGACTTAATTGGATTTATTATTATTTTATTCATTTTAATTATATTAACTCTTACAAATCCATACATATTAGGTGATCCAGATAATTTTATTCCTGCCAATCCTTTAGTAACTCCTGTTCATATTCAACCTGAATGATATTTTTTATTTGCTTATGCCATTCTACGATCAATTCCTAACAAATTAGGAGGAGTTATTGCTTTATTAATATCTATTTTAATCCTAGCTATTTTACCATTTACATTTAATAAAAAAATACAAAGTTTACAATTTTATCCTATTAATCAAATTATTTTTTGATTTATAGTTACTACTGTAATTTTATTAACATGAATTGGAGCTCGACCTGTAGAAATTCCTTTTATTTTAACAGGACAAATTTTAACAGTAATTTATTTTTCTTATTATATTATTAACCCCATTGTTAGAAAAATATGAGATAAAATAATTTTTAATAATTAATTTAATTAATGAGCTTGTTCAAGCATTTGTTTTGAAAACTTAAGAAAGAATAATTTATTCTATTAATTTATACTAAAAATATTTATTAAATAATAAATATTTTTATTCCTAAATATAATATTAATATATTTAAAGAAATTGGTAAATAAACCTTTCAACATAAATATATCAATTTATCATAACGATATCGAGGTAATGTTCCTCGAACCCAAATAAATATAAAAGAAATAAATCTTATTTTTAAATAAAAAAATAAATCTAATCTATATCCTCCTATATATAATAAAACAAATATTATTCTTATAAATAAAATTCTTGAATATTCAGCTAAAAAAATTAAAGCAAATCCACCTCTTCTATATTCAATATTAAACCCTGAAACTAATTCTCTTTCTCCTTCAGCAAAATCAAATGGAGTACGATTAGTTTCAGCTAATATAGAAGAAAATATACATATTCTTAAAGGTATTATTAAAAATAAAAATCATGAATTATCCTGTATTTCTCTTAATTTTATTAAATTAAAATCTATAATTAAAATTAAAGATGAACCTAAAATTAAAGCTAATCTTACTTCATAAGAAATAGTTTGAGCAACTGCACGTAATCCTCCTAATATTGAATAATTAGAATTAGAAGATCATCCAGCTATTAATAAAATATACACCCCAACTCTTGTACATCTAAAAAAAAATAAAATTCCTAAATTATAAGAAATTAAATTAAAATAATAAGGAATTAAAGTTCAAATAACTAAAGATAAAAAAAAACCTATAACAGGTGAATAATAATAATATAAATAATTAGAAAAATTTAAATAAACTTGTTCTTTTCTAAATAACTTAATCCCATCAGAAAAAGGTTGTAAAATTCCTATAAATCCTATTTTATTTGGTCCTTTTCGAATTTGAATATAACCTAAAACTTTTCGTTCTAATAAAGTTAAAAAAGCAACCCCAATTAAAACACCAATAAATAAAATCATTATACCTAAAATAATATTAAACTTTTCTATTAATAACATTTACTACTTATATAATTATTTATATATTTATGATTTCTAAAACCATTACATTTCTCTGCCAAAATAGCAAAATTATATTAATAATATTCTTATTTTTAAATTATTTAAAATAATTGATCCTTTCGTACTAAACTATTTTATTTTTATAAAGATAGAAACCAACCTGGCTTACGCCGGTTTGAACTCAGATCATGTAAGATTTTAATGATCGAACAGATCAAAATTTTAAACTTTTGCATTTAAATTTTATCTTAATCCAACATCGAGGTCGCAAACTCTTTTTCTTATATGAACTAAAAAAAAAAATTACGCTGTTATCCCTAAGGTAACTTAATCTTGTAATCATAAATTATGGATCAAAAATTCATAAATTAATGTTTAATTTTTAAAAAAAGTTTATTAAATTTTTCTATCACCCCAATAAAATATTTAATTTTATATTAATTTTAAATTTTATATAATAAAAATAAAAAATTAAATATAAAGATCTATAGGGTCTTCTCGTCTTTTATATAAATTTTAGCTTTTTAACTAAAAAATTAAATTCTATTTTTAATAAAGAGACAGTTTATATCTCATCAAATCTTTCATACAAGTCTCCAATTAAAAGACTAATGATTATGCTACCTTTGTACAGTCAATATACTGCAGCCCTTTAAATAAATTCAGTGGGCAGATTAGACTTTAAATTATTTTCAAAAAGACATGTTTTTGATAAACAAGTGAACATAAATTTTTGCCGAATTCCTTTTTATTAATTATAATAATTTTTTTTTTATAATTTTATTTTATATACTAATTTTATCATTAATTCTAATTTTATTTTATTTAAAATTATATTTTTATAGAAAATTAAATATTATTTTAAATTTTAAATAAATGAAATTATTTATAATAAATTATAATTTTTAAAAAATATAAATTTTAAAAATTTCAATTATTTTTATTTTTATTATAAATTTTTAATTTAAAGCTTATCCCCTAAAATATTTAATTAAAATTTTTAATAATTAATAAATTAATTATTAAAAAATTTTTAATTTAAAATTTAATTTTTTTCTAAAAAAACTAGATATCTTTAAAAACGATTAACTTTTCATTTCCAATTAATTATTAAAAATAATTATGTAACATTAACTTTTTTAATTAATTATCTCTTTTAAATTCGAAATTAATTTTCTTAAATTATTTTTTTAATAAACTCTGATACACAAGATACAATAACTTAAATTTACTTTTAAATATATTATTTTTCATAATTTTTCAAATTTCTTTTACAATACTAATTCTTTATAAATCTTAAAATTTTTTCTATAAAAATACTTTAACCCCCCAAAATATTTTTAAAAATTTTTTTTATAATCTTTTTTTATTAATTCCCCCCTTTCAAATTAATTATAATAATAATTTCTTTTCAATGTAAATGAAATACTTTAACAAGCTCTAATTTGATCTTTCTAGGAACACTTTCCAGTACCCCTACTTTGTTACGACTTATTTCAATTTTTAAATGAAAGTGACGGGCAATATGTACATATTTCAATTTTTAATCATTTTATTAAATTAAATAAAATTACATTTAAATCCACTTTCAAATAATTATTTCAAAATTATTATCCATTTATATTAATATATTGTAATCCATCCTTATTTTAATTATTATCTACATCTTGATCTGAATTAATTTTTAATATAAATTTTAAAATATTATTTTTATAAAAAAATATTTTTTTAACAACGATATATAAAATTTTAAATTAAATATGATTATTCGTGGATTATCAATTACTAGACAGATTCCTCTAAATGAACTAAAATACCGCCAAATTATTTAAGTTTCAATAAATAATTATTTACTATTTTAGTAATTTATTTTAATTTTTTATAATAGGGTATCTAATCCTAGTTTATTATTAAAATTTTTAAATTCATAATTTAAACTTAAATTTTTATAAAATAAAAATTTCACCTAATAATTTTATTTTTAATTTAATTTTTTTATTATTTATTTTTACTAATAAAATTTATTTAAATTTTTGTATAACCGCAACTGCTGGCACAAAATTTGTTATTTAATTCCTGTATTACTAAATCTTAATTTCTTAAATTTTTAATTTTAATTACTATACATTTTCATATATTATTTTTTAAATAAAATAAAATCAACACTAAAATTTATATGTAAATTAAACTTATAATAAAATTCCTAAACCATAAATATTTATTTATATATCATTTTATTTTACATAGATTTTTTTTTTTTTTTTTATATATTAAAATTTTATTTTTTAAATTAATGATTTTATTTTTTTAAGAATGATTAATATGACTATTATTTAAATTTAAATTTTTATTATTTATTTTTTAGTAATATATTAAAATTTTATACATATATATATATATATTAATATATTAATTAAATTTATATAATAATAAATTTTTAATATATATATATATATATATACATATATTTAATAAGTAAATTTATTTCAAAACCTATTCCAATTTTTTTTGTAATAATTATAAAAATAAAT